CCCCTTTGTTCCGGTCATGGAATAGATGAAAGAAATCAAAAAATGGATTTTTGTTCAAGAATGAAATCTTATTGGAACTGTCCATATCCGGTTCATCCTTCGGAACCAGATCCGGGATGTGATATGGTTCCGAAGGATGAATTGAGACGGTATCTTGTAAATACGTAATTATCTTGAATATATCAACCATTTCTTTCTTTTCCGCTCGCCTGGAAGGGACAAAAGAAACATCTTGTTTTTTCTTCAACAATTTATGATCTCTAGTGGGCCTCTCAGTAGGATTCGAACCCAGATGAAGTTCTGACCATCTGTCAGAGAAAAAAGAACGAATTGATCTTGTAGGATTCCCAAGAATTTCTTCGATTTCTTCCGGAAGCAGATGATTCTTCATCCGCTTCTCAGGTTCTGTGAATAGCCAGGACATGGAGGAAGATCCAAAAAGGCATTTCGGGAATCGATCTGATTCTATCTCTGTTCGTTCCGTTTGAAGAAAGGAAGGATCCCAAAGAATCGATCTCTCTTTTAGTTGCTGAATCTCTGTTTGATCGATCAATGTGTGATATTCTGAATTCTCATTTCTAACGGAATCGAAATGATCTCTGGATTGATCAGAAGAAGATCCTTTCCATTGGCTAGAATCCGTTACTTGAACGAAAATAGATCTTGTGGAATCATATTGAATATTTGACAATACATTCCGTACCTTGCTAAAAAACCGATCCTTGTTTACCAACCACACATTGTCTAACCAAATCCAATTCTCTCTCGAGACGTTCCTCAAAAAATCCGATTCGTGCTGATTCTTCCCCCAACTAACGAAGAGATCTTGGCGGAATTGCCACATATGAAATTGAGCACAATTTTGCAAAGAAAGACCCCACTTGTTTCTCGAGAAGAGATGAGAAACATGCTCAATATCATTGGATTGCATAGTTGCCCCAGCTCCTTGTTGTTTGAAGAAACTCTCCCCCTGAATTGGTCTTTTTTCACGAAAAGCAGACATGAGATAACAAATCAAGTCTTTCCCTAAGATTTCGAATAGCTGTCCCGAATTCAAGTTGATTATGTTTCGTTTCTTCCTCGGAGAAAGACGATCAAACAATTCCCAATCATGGTCCTTGCGGATCGGATCATCCGTATAGGATAAAAAAAGAAACTCCAGATATTTGCTATCTTTCTCTTTGAATGAGATCTCAATTCCAGCTACGGTTTCATTAGATATCTGACAACTAGAATCCCTCCTTTTTCCGATCCGGTTCCTCCACCACTGCGAACCCCGGTTAGATTCAGGCATGATACGCTTTTTCTTTATTGGGATAACCCAAGTACTCTCTTGCGGATCCATGAAACAACTCTCAGAAATCTTTTTCCCTTTTGGAAGATACAGGAGCGAAACAATCAACCTATTTCTATTGGAAGACCAAAAAGATTCTTCCAATGTCTCCTTTCTGGGTCCAATGGAATTCATAGGTATAGGAAGAAGACCCATCAAATAGAGATTTTTTCTTTCGACCATCTTTCGATTGTTAATACGAGATAGAAGGACCACTACTACAAGCAGTACTAAACCTTTGATCGTGAAATATCGATTGCTTGTTGCACCCTGTGAATCACGTGAAAGTAGGATACTCCAAATTCGGGGGTCAAAGAGTTTCATAAAACGTTCTTGGTGGAAAAAAATGTGAGTGAAAGATCCCACTGAATCAAATTTGATCCATGAATCTAAGAAATAGTGAGAATTCTTGATCTCTCTCAATATCTCTCTCAATTCGAATATCCAGGATTTGAATTGATGTCGTTTCATTGATTCCTCCTAAAGATTTCATTTCAATTGGAATTTGGTTATTCACGATGTACGATGATCCCTGTTAAGCATCCATGGCTGAATGGTTAAAGCGCCCAACTCATAATTGGCAAATTCGTAGGTTCAATTCCTGCTGGATGCACGCCAATGGGAACATTCAATAAGTCTATTGGAATTGACTCTGTATCAATGCAATCTCATCATCCATACATAGCGAATTGGTATGGTATATTCATACCATAACATATGAACAGTAAGAACTAGAATTCTTATCGATACTGGAACTCATAGGGAAGAAAATGGATTTATGGATGGAATCAAATATGCAGTATTTACAGAAAAGAGTATTCGGTTATTGGGGAACAATCAATATACTTCTAATGTCGAATCAGGATCAACTAGGACAGAAATAAAGCATTGGGTCGAACTCTTCTTTGGTGTCAAGGTAATAGCTATGAATAGTCATCGACTCCCGGGAAAGGGTAGAAGGATGGGACCTATTATGGGACATACAATGCATTACAGACGTATGATCATTACGCTTCAACCGGGTTATTCTATTCCACCTCTTATAGAGAAAATAACTTAAAGCAAAAGACTTAATAACACGGCAATACATTTATACAAAACTTCTACCTCGAGCACACGCAATGGAGCCGTAGACAGTCAAGTGAAATCCAATCCACGAAATAATTTGATCTATGGACAGCATCGTTGTGGTAAAGGTCGTAATGCCAGAGGGATCATTACCGCAGGGCATAGAGGGGGAGGTCATAAGCGTCTATACCGTAAAATCGACTTTCGACGGAATGAAAAAGAGATATCTGGTAGAATCGTAACCATAGAATATGACCCTAATCGAAATGCATACATTTGTCTCATACACTATGGGGATGGTGAGAAGAGATATATTTTACATCCCAGAGGGGCTATAATTGGAGATACCATTGTTTCTGGTACAGAAGTTCCTATATCAATGGGAAATGCCCTACCTTTGAGTGCGGTTTGAACTATTGATTTACGTAATTGGAAGTAACCAATTAGGTTTACGACGAAACCTAGAAATCGATCACTGATCCAATTGGAGTACCTCTACGGGATAGACCTCAACAGAAAACTGTTGAGTAACGGCAGCAAGTGATTGAGTTCAGTAGTTCCTCATAGAAAATTATTGACTCTAGAGATATGGTAATATGGAGAAGACAAAATTGTTTGAAGCGCGCACAGAACCGGAAGCGCCCCTTGTTTCAAAGAGAGGAGGACGGGTTATTCACATTTCATTTGATGGTCAGAGGCGAATTGAAAGTTAAGCAGTGGTAATTAGAAAGACCCTCCGGGGAAAAATAGAGATGTCTCCTACGTTACCCGTAATATGTGGAAGTATCGACGTAATTTAATAGAGTCATCCGGTCTGAATGCTACATGAAGAACATAAGCCAGATGACGGAACGGGGAGACCTAGGATGTAGAAGATCATAACATGAGTGATTCGGCAGATTTGGATTCCTATATATCCACTCACGTGGTACTTCATCATACGATTCATATAAGATCCATCTGTCTAGATATCATCATATACATCTAGAAAGCCGTATGCTTTGGAAGAAGCTTGTACAGTTTGGGAAGGGGTTTTGATTGATAAAAAAGAAGAATCTACTTCAACCGATATGCCCTTAGGCACGGCCATACATAACATAGAAATCACACTTGGAAAAGGTGGACAATTAGCTAGAGCAGCAGGCGCTGTAGCGAAACTGATTGCAAAAGAGGGTAAATCGGCCACATTAAGATTACCATCTGGGGAGGTCCGTTTGATATCCAAAAACTGCTTAGCAACAGTCGGACAAGTGGGTAATGTTGGGGTGAACCAAAAAAGTTTGGGTAGAGCCGGATCTAAGTGTTGGCTAGGTAAGCGTCCTGTAGTAAGAGGAGTAGTTATGAACCCTGTAGACCATCCCCATGGGGGCGGTGAAGGGAGAGCCCCAATTGGTAGAAAAAAACCCACAACCCCTTGGGGTTATCCTGCGCTTGGAAGAAGAAGCAGGAAAAGGAACAAATATAGTGATAGTTTGATTCTTCGTCGCCGTAAATAGGAACATTGAAAATCGAATCTTTGGAATTGGAAATAATGTGATGGGCGAACGACGGGAATTGAACCCGCGCATGGTGGATTCACAATCCACTGCCTTGATCCACTTGGCTACATCCGCCCCTTCCCTTATCTAGCTAAAGGATTTTCTCTTTTTTCCATTCATCATTAGACTTCAGCTTAAGATCGAGATATTGGACATAGAATGCCAATTGAAAAAATGTAAAAAAAGGAGTAATCAGCCGTGACACGTTCACTAAAAAAAAATCCTTTTGTAGCTAATCATTTATTGGGAAGAATTGAAAAACTCAACAGGAGGGAGGAGAAAGAAATCATAGTGACTTGGTCTCGGGCATCTACCATTATACCCACAATGATTGGCCATACAATCGCTATTCATAATGGAAAGGAACATTTACCTATTTATATCACAGATCGTATGGTCGGTCACAAATTGGGAGAATTCGCACCTACTCTAACTTTCGTGAGACACGCGAGAAACGATAATAAATCTCGTCGTTAGTCATTTCTTAATAGTATTTAGACTTAAGAGTCTTTCTCTTTTATCTTAGAGTTTTATCTTATAGTAAGAGTATAGGTCTCTTTATTTTCTTTTTAGAGTATACTAATAAGACTTAGACTTTTCTGACTTATCTTATACTATACTTCACCTAGGCACTTATCATTCATTGGCGGGGGAAAACTTTTATGATTAAGAAAGAAAATAGAGAAGCAAAAGTTTTAGCTAAAAATATATGTATGTCTGTTTTCAAAGCACGAAGAGTAATTGATCAGATTCGTGGACGTTCTTATGAGGAAGCACTCATGATACTAGAACTAATGCCTTATAGGGCATCTTATCCAATCTTAAAATTAGTTTATTCTGCAGCAGCTAATGCTAGTCATAATATGGGTTTGAATGAAGTTGATTTATTTATTAGTAAAGCTGAAGTCAATAGAGGTACTATTGTAAAAAAGTTAAAACCCCGGGCTCGAGGACGTAGTTATCTGATAAAAAAAACCACTTGTCATATAAAGATTCTTTTAAAAGAAAAATATAAGAATTAGATTCCTATTTAGAAAAAAATGGATGGAAAAGAATAGAAAAATATGGGACAAAAAATAAATCCACTTGGTTTCAGACTTGGAACAACTCAAAGTCATCATTCTTTTTGGTTCGCAAAACCAAAAAATTTTTCCATGGGTCTACAAGAAGATGAAAGAATACGGAATTGTATTAAGGACTATGTAAAGAAAAATAAGAAAATATCCTCAGGTTTTGAAGGAATCGCTTATATAGGAATTCAAAAAAGAATAGATTTGATTCAGGTCATAATCTATATTGGATTTCCTAATTTATTAATAGAAGGACGAACACGGGGAGTCGAAGAATTACAGATGAATGTACAAAAAGAGTTTCATTCTGTAAACCGGAGACTCAACATTGCTATCACAAGAATTGAAAAACCTTATGGACAACCTAATATTCTCGCAGAATATATAGCTTTACAATTAAAAAATAGAGTCTCATTTCGAAAGGCAATGAAAAAAGCTATTGAATTAACTGAACAAACCGGTACAAAAGGAATTCAAGTGCAAATTGCAGGACGTATCGACGGAAAAGAGATTGCACGTGTCGAATGGATCAGAGAAGGCAGGGTTCCCCTACAAACAATTCACGCTAAAATTGATCACTGTTCCCATACAGTTAGAACTATCTATGGAATCTTAGGTATCAAAATTTGGATATTTGTAAACCAAGAATAATAAAATAAGAATAATGAAACTTTCTTTATCTCGCCATTCTGCTCATCAATAGAAAAATTTTAGAAAATCTTTTCTTCTTTTTTTTTTCTGAATCAAAGAAAAACGAACAATTCTAATTATATAAGGTTGAATAAAAATTGGATTTACCCTTTATTTAAATTTAATTTAAATTCTAGTATAATTGCTATGCTCAGTGTGTGACTCGTTAGTTTTTTCTTTAGAATTGAGACTGAAAATAAAAATGGGCTGACCGCACTATAAACTTAATAACTATCAAAACTAAAGAAACTCAAAACTCATAAACAACTTATTACTTCGTATTGTCGAGATCCCAAGAAACAGTCACTATATGACTGAATCAATCATATAGTTGTAGCAACTGAAATCCTTTTCATAAAAAATAAATCTGATTATGAATTGTTAAAAAAAAGGGATGTGGAAAAAGGAAGGGTGATAGAAAGAGAGAATAAAGATCTAAATGATCTTAAATGATATATGATTCCCATATGTATGGTTTATGAAGAATTACCCCATAAAAAAGGCAGTGTTATAAAGCATCAACATTAATATACAATAAAAATCTAATAGAATAATAATAGAAAGAATATAATCAATATAGATAATATAGTCTATTATATATGTAAGGTAAGTAATTAAGATAGAAAAAGAAAGAATCTAAATAATAGAAAATAGATAAAAATTGAATTGAGCTTCGGGTTAATAAAAACTGAGGAGATTGACTCGGAAACAAATAACAGATTATGTTGAGAGCTCCATTGCAGAGTTCAGGCCTAAGTATTAATAGAGAAGTTATGGGAACGATGGAACCTGTGATTACATAGGATTTTCTTGAAAACAAATAAATCCTAAGGATTCATTGGGTAGGATGGCGGAATGAACCAAGAAAAAATGGATTTCTTCTGAATGGTCATGAATTGACCCTACAAATGAAGGAATAAAGAGTTAATATTCGCCCGCGAAACCTTTCTTTCTTTTTCTTTCATTTAATATTGGATAACTATTGGTGTGATTCAATAGAGGTAAAGAAAAATACTTTAGAGATTTTGCTAAAATAAAGAAGCATTCTTTTTCTTTATATCATTATTTTTCTTTCTATTTATATTTTCTATTTATATATAAATTATATAATATAAATTATATAAATAGAATAAATAGAAAGAAACACGCCTAGTTATCTAGTTATATATACAGCCTACTCATGTAACAAATTCAATATAAAAAAATGAGTATATTCTTTCTTTTGTCTTTTGAGAGAAGAAAATACATATTTTTATGTAATATGTAATTTTCTTGAATCATTTCATTCGCGAGGAGCTGGATGAGAAGAAATTCTCATGTCCGGCTCTGCAGTAGAGATGGAATATGGAATTCAGAAATAACCATCAACTATAACCCTAAAAGAACCAGATTTCGTAAACAACATAGAGGTAGAATGAAGGGAATATCTTGCCGAGGCAATTCTATTTGTTTTGGCAGATATGCTCTTCAGGCACTTGAACCTGCTTGGATCACAGCTAGACAAATAGAAGCAGGGCGAAGAGCAATGACACGATATGCGCGTCGTGGTGGAAAAATATGGGTACGTATCTTTCCCGACAAACCTGTTACTGTAAGACCTACAGAAACACGTATGGGTTCGGGCAAAGGATCCCCCGAATATTGGGTATCCGTTGTTAAACCGGGCCGAATAATTTATGAAATGAGTGGAATATCTGAAGCTGTAGCCAAAGCAGCTATGGAAATAGCTGCATGCAAAATGCCTATACGAACTCAATTTGTTATTTCAGGATAGGTAAACAAAAGTAAAATAAAAGAAGAAAGAGTATTAAGAAGAAAAAAACAACCACGGATTTCTTTATCTCCGGACAGACAATATTTCTTTTTTCCATTATCTTGAAATAAGAGATTAAAATAAAAATGATATGATTCAACCTCAGACCTTTTTGAATGTAGCAGATAACAGTGGAGCTCAAAAATTAATGTGTATTCGAATCATAGGAACTGGTAATCACCGATATGCTCATCTTGGCGATGTTATTGTTGCTGTAATCAAAGAAGCAGTGCCCAACATGCCTCTAGAAAGATCAGAAATAATTAGAGCTGTGATTGTACGCACATGTAAAGAACTAAAACGTGACAACGGCATGATAATACGATATGATGACAATGCAGCGGTTATCATTGATCAAGAAGGAAATCCAAAAGGAACTCGAATTTTTGGTGCAATTGCTCGAGAATTGCGCCAGTTAAATTTTACTAAAATCGTTTCATTAGCACCCGAAGTCTTATAGATGAAAATAGGATAATAGGATATATCCTATCTATCTATAGAATAGAATATTAGAATATCTGAAATATATCCGATTAATAGATTGTGTGTGTCTCATGTATATATTTGAAATTTCTAAGAATTTTTGAGAATCTATAATAATTAAAAAAAAATTCAATAAAAATAAAAAAGAAAACAAAAAAGAAGCATGTTGACTATATCAAAATTAGGGGGCACCAATAACAATAGTTCGTCATGGGTAGGGACATTATTGCCGATATAATAACTTCTATAAGAAATGCTGACATAGATCAAAAGGAAAGAGTTAAAATAGTATCTACTAATATCACTAAAAACATTGTGAAAATACTTTTACGAGAAGGTTTTATTGAAAACGTTCGAAAACATCAAGAAAGTCAAAAAAATTTCTTGGTTTCAACCTTACGACATAGAAAGACTAGGAAAGGTAATAAAATAAATTTAAAGCGTATCAGCCGACCTGGTCTACGAATTTATTCCAACTATCAACAAATTCCTAAGATTTTAGGTGGAATGGGAATTGTAATCCTTTCTACTTCTCGAGGTATAATAACAGATCGAGAAGCTCGATTAGAAAAAATTGGAGGAGAAATTTTGTGTTATATATGGTAATTCTCCTAGGATACCCTAAATTTCTCTCGAACTTACTATTTGTAAAATAGAGAGGAAAAGTGAATTATAGAACTCTTCCTCTATTAGTTAATACTTAAAGGGGGTTCCCTGGAATGAAAGAACAGAAATTGATTCATGAGGGTTTAATTACTGAATCACTACCCAACGGTATGTTCCGAGTTCGATTAGATAATGAAGATATAATTCTAGGTTATATTTCAGGGAGAATCCGGCGCAGTTTTATACGTATACTACCCGGAGATAGAGTCAAAATCGAAATGAGTCGTTATGATTCAACCAGGGGACGTATAATTTATAGACTTCGCAAAAAAGATTCGAACGATTAGATCATTCTTTTAAACATCCTTTTCGTAGAGATATAATTCAAAGTTCAAAAATGCAATAAACTGATTTTTGTTAAAAAAAAATATATTTAGAATGAAAGTAAGGAATGAGAAATATGAAGATAAGGGCTTCTGTTCGTAAAATTTGTGAAAAATGTCGCTTGATTCGTAGGCGGGGACGAATTATAGTTATTTGTTCCAATCCGAGACATAAACAGAGACAGGGGTAAAGAACTTTTTCATTTTTCTTTGGAAAATAAAACCCATGTACATGTAAAAAGAAATAAGAAAGGATTCGTTTTCATATGAAATAGATATCCCCGATATCCCCGTCGTCTCTTTCTGTAGATTTCTGATTCTTTTTTCTTTTTATTTTCTTCTTAGAAATATAATCTAATAAAATATGACAAAACCTATAGCAAAAATGAGTTTACGTAAGAATGCACGTATTGGTTCCAATAAGAATGAACGTAGAATACCAAAAGGAGTTATTCATGTTCAAGCGAGTTTCAATAATACTATTGTAACTGTTACAGACGTACGAGGTCGGGTGGTTTCTTGGGCTTCCGCAGGTACTTCTGGATTCAGAGGTACAAGAAAAGGAACACCCTATGCTGCCCAAGCAGCAACATTGAATGCTATTCGTACATTAGTTGATCAGGGTATGCAACGAGCAGAAGTTATGATAAAAGGTCCAGGTCTCGGAAGAGATGCGGCATTACGAGCCATTCGTAGAAATGGGATACTATTAAGTTTCATACGTGATGTAACACCTATGCCACATAATGGATGTCGCCCCCCTAAAAAAAGACGTGTGTAGAAATAAGAATTCAAGAGATTCCAAGATAAATAAATGATTCTGATCCAATAATTATAAATAAAAGAAAAATAATAGTATGGTTCGAGAAGACATAGTAGGATCCACTCGAACACTACAGTGGAAATGTGTTGAATCAAGAGTAGACAGCAAACGCCTTTATTATGGTCGTTTCGTTCTGTCCCCGCTTATGAAAGGTCAAGCCGATACCATAGGTATTGCCATGCGAAGGGCTTTACTTGGAGAAATAGAAGGAACATGTATCACACGTGCAACATCTGAAAATGTGCTGCATGAATATTCTACGATAGCAGGTATTGAAGAATCAGTACATGATATTTTACTAAATTTGAAAGAGATTGTATTAAGAAGTAATCTTTATGGAGTTAGGAACGCATCCATTTGTGTCAGGGGTCCAAAATACATAACAGCTCAAGATATCATCTCACCACCTTCCGTAGAAATAGTTGACACGACACAACATATAGCTAACCTGACAGAACCAATTGATTTGTGTATTGAATTACAAATCAAGAGAGATCGCGGATATTATATGAAATCCACAAATGACTCTCACGATGGAAGTTATCCTATAGATATTGTATCTATGCCTGTTCGAAATGCGAATCATAGTATTCATTCTTATGGGAATGGGAATGAAAAACAAGAGATACTCTTTATAGAAATATGGACGAATGGAAGTTTAACTCCTAAAGAAGCACTTTATGAAGCTTCTCGTAATTTGATTGATTTATTGATTCCTTTTCTACATGCAGAGGAAGAGGACATGAATTTAAAGGAAAATGAAAACAGATGGAATCTACCCCTTTTTTCCTTTCAAGACAAATTCACTAATCTCAAGAAAAACAAAAAAGGAATTCCATTGACATGTATTTTTATTGACCAATCAGAATTGTCTTCCAGGACCTATAATTGTCTCAAAAGATCCAATATACATACATTATTGGACCTTTTGAGTCACAGTCAAGAAGATCTTATGAAAATGAAATATTTTTGCACAGAAGATGTAAAACAGATATTGAGCACTGTACAGAATCATTTTGCAATCAATTTACTTAATAAAAAGTTCTAATTTGAAATCCATTGGATTTTTTTCATTTTTTCTTTTTTAGAAATCAAAAAGAATAGAATAATTTTTGAATCTCCGAAACAGTCCATATATTTGCAGAATAGATCATAAAAAGATTGATGTATCTAAGGAAGATCCAGAAGGGGATCTTCCTTAGATATCTATGTTGTGGTATTTAACGGTTTAATCAATTTGAAAAAGACCTAAAGTTAAGGATTTCTCAATAGGTAAAGTTGCTCCAATCCCTAACCAAAGAGCTACTGCGGTACCGATCAAAAAGACTGTTGTGGCTACTGGACGACGAAATGGATTTTGGAATTTATTGACATTTTCCAAAAAAGGTACTGTCAATAATCCTATTGGTACTGAAACCATTAAAAGAACACCCAATAACTTATTGGGTACTGTGCGAAGTATTTGAAATACGGGAAAGAAGTACCATTCGGGTAATATTTCCAACGGAGTTGCAAAAGGATCCGCCGGTTCACCTATCATTGACGGCTCTAGAACTGCTAAGCCCACATTACATGCAATAGTGCCTAGAATTACTACTGGAAAAATATATAAAAGATCATTGGGCCATGCAGGTTCTCCATAATAATTATGTCCCATCCCTTTAGCCAATTTAGCTCTTAATACAGGATCATTCAAATCAGGTTTCTTTGTTATTTGGATAGGTGAATCCTTGTGGATCCATCCCCCAAAGGAACCGGACATGATAATTTTTTATCATCCGGCTCGAGCAATAATCAAAAGAATCACAGAAATAGATTCATAGAACATAAATAGGTCCATAGAAGATCTATATTTCAGACATATCTACATAGATAATGTAGAATGATTCTCTGTAAGAGAAGATTTAGAAAATGACATTTACCCTAGTTTCAACGATTCATTATTCATTGCAAAGATTTCAGTTCTGGCAACAAGGAAATGCTCAATATCCAAGTCGGCTTACAAACTAGATCATGATCAAGTGCTTTTTGGATTGTCTCATGTCTTTTGGTTAGTATTTATCCCCACAATATCTTAATTGTATTACATACAAAAATACAAAATTTTTACTTGTTACTAAGAAAATCTTAGCCCCTGTTCTTCCTTAGATCCCTTATTTAACTCCGATAGTATCATAGATCAGGATTGATGCAGAGGAAATGAATGCATCTACATACTATAAAAACTTACTAAGATTACTATCCAATTATACTATCAAATTAATTCTAATAAAAATTACTAAAAAAAAAAAAAAAAGAAAAATTAAAAAAAGTGAATAAATAGAACATTGGATCATTCCACATCACTTATTATAGGGATTTTACGGAGCCTTTTCATGTATGACAAGATTCGGGCATGATCATAGAAAATATTCTCCTCAAGCGAACCGGCCTATCCTATTATCCTATGCTATATAAAGGGATCGACGTGATGTGATGGTTGGATGTGAAGACACATTGGGTTGTAAATTCCAACGTGGCGGATAAAATCATATATCTGCACGGGCCAATCAATAGTTCAAGTCACACACTCCCATAATCCATCCTCTGTTTAGGAAAATATACTTCAACTATTCTATTCGTATAAAATAAAAAATACTTCAGAGTTGAATAGAAGTATCCAAATAACATGCTTTATTTTTAAACAATCCATATTTGTAGCAATGAAAAACCCTTATCCCTCCCCGATATGAAAAATTACAAATATCTATGATCTGCCTTTTCTATAAAGGACCCGAAATACCTTGCTTACGTATCATTGGAAAGTGCATTAACATAAATACGGCAGTAAGAAGAGGTAATACAAAAGTATGTAAACTATAAAAACGAGTCAAAGTGGACTGGCCCACACTAGCACTTCCACGTAATAATTCTACCAAAGGTGATCCTATTATAGGAATAGCTTCAGGTACGCCTGTTACAATTTTTACTGCCCAATAGCCAATTTGGTCCCAAGGCAAGGAATAACCAGTTACGCCAAAAGATGCGGTTAATACAGCCAGAACCACCCCGGTAACCCAAGTTAATTCGCGGGGTTTTTTAAAACCACCCGTAAGATACACACGAAATACGTGCAAGATCATCATTAGAACCATCATACTTGCTGACCATCGATGAACTGATCGAATTAACCAACCAAAGTTGGCCTCAGTCATTATGTATTGAACAGAAGAAAAAGCCTCTGTAACAGTTGGACGATAGTAAAAGGTCATAGCAAAACCCGTAGCTACTTGTACTAAAAAACAGGTAAGCGTAATCCCCCCTAGACAATAAAATATGTTGACATGAGGAGGAACATATTTACTAGTTATATCATCTGCAATCGCTTGAATCTCGAGACGTTCCTCGAACCAATCATATACTTTATTGAGATAGGTAACCCAAGAAAGGCTCCCCCTCTGAGAGCCGTATATGAGAATTTCATCTCGTACGGCTCAAGCCAAAACCCACAAATACTAGTTTCAACGGATATTGAATATTTTATATAGAGTTTCAAACTTCTTGTGGCTTAGCCGCTTGACTCGATTTGATCCAAAGATACGAAGTAAGAAAAATCCGGAATCTCTTCTTTGTGATGATAATGCCAAGAAATAAAATCTCAAGTTGGCTCATCTATCTTTTTTTTATGTGAATCGTGACAGGCTTCTTGAATCTTCTCTTCCCTATCTTTTTTTAATAGGAATTCTCTTGTTGAGACCCTATGAATCAATTGAAACCTCAGATTCATACTAGAACCACGATGATTTAATAAAACAAAAGCTAAACTCAAAGGGTTTCTGAGTAAAAACCATTTGATTATCACTTCTTCAATGAATGTAATAACTCAATAAAATCTATCGAAAGAGGTTTCTTTCGTAGAAAAAATTGTTTGATTTATAAAAAGAAAAGACCTTTTTTCCATTTTTTTTTTAATCCGATTACGAGGTCTGAATAATAGGTATGAATCATAGTTCAAATATTTCTTTTCTTGATCTATTCTATATAGTCCGTGCTCCAGAGACTACAATAAATATCTGACGGTAGAATCATCTTGATAGAGATGACAAATCCATTCTTTGTATTATCAATAGGATCAATTATAACAAGTCACACGCTCATATTCCGGAAATGAAATATCGAAACAAATAAATTTCACGATCGAACTACCAGAATGGTCTATAAATCCAAGTCTTAGGTAATCTTAAGTTAAATTCTTAAGTATTTGAATATTTTAAGCATTAAGTAAATATAAGTAAAATAATCTTTTTCGATTGAAAAACTAGGATTTCCTAATTTTTATGAACTAATTAATTGAAATTCCATCCAGTAAAACAGATGAATTATAAATTTCTAAAATAATAGATAGAAATATTGCAAATAGAGCCATTGCAACTCCCATAAGTGGTGTAGTCCCCCACCCTGGAGCTACTTTTCCATATTCCGAATTCAATGGTTTCAATAAACTCCCTATGCCAGTTTGTCTTGGCCCAGATCTAGAACTACTCTCAATGGTTTTTGTAGCCATAAATCCTCTTTCATCATGGGTTGAAATCTGTTGACTTTGTATACTATTCCGTTGTAGTTGTAAATAAACGACATTATCGTGATCTTTTGTGATCTTGAAATTATCAAAAAAATGGAAACAGCAACCCTAGTCGCCATCTCCATATCCGGTTTACTTGTAAGTTTTACTGGGTATGCCTTATATACCGCTTTTGGGCAACCCTCTCAAAAATTAAGAGATCCCTTCGAAGAACATGGGGACTAGTTGAAGTAATGAGCCCCAATATGAATATCGGGGCTCATTACTTCAATGGAAATAATGAAAAATCATTTTGTTTTTTTAGTTGGAACTTTAGGTGGTTCTCGAAAAAAGATAGCGAAAAAAATTATCCCTAAAGTCGAAACTAAAAGAAATGTATAAACCAATGCTTCCATAGATTCGATCGTGGTTTACAATTATAGCTTCCACACCTATTCATTTTGGATCTTTTACTAAAGAAATTCTAAATTGAGATTTACTAATTTACTATTACTATCTATATAGTATGTAATAGTATGTATATATAGACTATATAGATAGATCTATTAATATCTTAATTGTGAACTTGAATATTGAATATGAAATAGATAATAGATTAAATTAATAATTAATATATAAAATAATAGAAATTT